GGTATTAAACCCGAAACTCCCGGCGTATGGCCAGTGACCCAAGTAAACGAAAGAATCGGTTAAATTTTTCATATAATCTCCTCTTCTAGCTAAACTATAAAAAAGGAACTCTGTCCTTTTTTTTTTTTTTTATTCTTTTTAGTAAAAAAAATAAAATTGAATTTAAGAATTTGATTTACCTATTTGGATATTTGTAAACAGAATCAAAAACCTATTCTATTTACAAATTTATTTTCCAAAATTTTTAATTTTCAATAATAATAATGAGACTTATTAGAATTAAGCTAGAATTTGAGACCAAGTTTTATGTCAATTTCAAAAAAAAAAACTCCTTTTTCGCAACACTCCTTAAAAAAAAGTTTCCATTAAACTAAAAGAATAAGGGGAAGGAAGAAAGCGAATCGATGTGCTAATTCCCCATCCTCAAATTAGTCCTTCCCAGGGATTGTTGTCTCAATGAAAAATAGTAGGAGTTAAATCTTGATAGAATTAAAAAAACTAAAAAAAAATCCAGAATTTTATGATTTATAGGATTAAACAAAAGGATTCGCAAATAAAAGCGCTAATGCTACAACCAGGCCATAAATTGTTAAAGCTTCCATAAAAGCCAAGCTAAGCAATAAAGTACCTCGTATTTTTCCTTCTGCCTCAGGTTGTCTCGCGATACCTTCGACAGCTTGACCCGCAGCTGTACCTTGACCAACTCCAGGTCCAATAGAAGCAAGCCCAACAGCCAACCCAGCAGCAATAACCGAAGCAGCAGAAATCAGTGGATTCATGATAAGTTCCTCACACCAAAATAAAGAAATAGTTAATGATACAATCATCCAATGACTTAGGACTTAATTATAATTAAGTCATCGCCAAGATTCATCCAGCCAAAATAACCAAAAACTTTAATTTAAATAATATAATATTATTTAATCAAAAAATTACTTTGATATTAGTTCCTATCCACAGGATTTTTAAAAATTCATAATATATATATATATACGACTTTTTTATGCCATTTCTTTTTTGTGAACCATTCTTGGAATTCTTCGTTCTTTTTTTATCGTTTTTTTTGAGCCAATTCAAAGATAAAAAGGAAGAACTTCTAATCCAATCCCTATCTAAATCTAAATTCACAAAAGTAGTGGGGCAGATTATATAGATCTTTAACTCATATATACCTAGTCAATATCAAATATCACATATACAAGTGTTTCTTACATAACGTAAACCAACTATTCTATAATTGGGCTAACCTAAAAACGAATATTTGAAAAAAAAAAAAAGTTAATGATGACCCTCCATAGATTCACCTATATAAGCCGCAGCTAAAGTGGCAAAAATGAGAGCTTGAATCCCGCTTGTAAATAATCCAAGGAACATGACAGGTATAGGAACCACTAAAGGTACTAAAGAAACAAGAACAACAACTACTAATTCATCGGCTAATATATTTCCGAAAAGTCGAAAACTAAGTGATAGGGGTTTTGTAAAATCTTCTAAGATGTTAATGGGTAAAAGAATTGGAGTTGGTTGAATGTATTTACTGAAATAACCTAATCCTTTTTTGCTAAGACCCGCATAAAAATAGGCTGCTGATGTGAGTAAAGCTAAAGCAACCGTCGTATTTATATCATTCGTTGGTGCTGCTAACTCCCCTTGAGGTAACTGGATAATTTTCCACGGTAAAAGGGCTCCTGACCAGTTAGAAACAAAAATAAATAAAAACAGGGTTCCAATAAAGGGAACCCATGGACCATATTCTTCTCCAATCTGGGTTTTACTCACGTCTCGAATGAATTCAAGGACAAATTCAAAGAAATTTTGGCCGTCGGTTGGAATGGTTTGTGGGTTGCGAACCGCTAGAACTGCGGAACCTAATAAGATAGCAATTACAACCCAAGAAGTAATAAGGACTTGGGCGTGGACTTGTAAACCCCCTATTTGCCAATAGAAATGTTGGCCTACTTCTACACCAGATATCTCATATAACCCTTCTTTTATTAGTGTGTTGATGGAACATGATAAAACATTCATATTGCCCTCTGACAGAAATAAGAACTTTAAATTATTTTGATTCAAGATCCCCCTTTTTTACTTATTTACTTTAATTTTATATTTTAGTTTTGGATATCAACTAAACTAATCACACAATCTCCCCAGTTTTTTATCTCTTTTTCTTTTGTACGATTCAGGAGTAGTAACCGATTTTCTAAATCGAAATACAGGGAGCCCCTCCCTAAAAAATTTTGATTTATTTATCTTATTATTAATCAAGAATTTTGTATATAGCTAGAACGACCCTCACAAATTGCGAATACTAATTTGTTAAGAATGAATCGAATTGAAGCTATAGCGTCATCATTTGCTGGAATAGAAATATCCGCGAGATCGGGATTACAATTTGTATCGATTAAAGAAATGGTTGGAATTCCCAAAGTGATACATTCTCTAAGAGCCGTATATTCTTCTTGCTGATCGATGATGATTACAATATCAGGCAATCCCG